AAAGATCTGACTGAGAGAACAAGTACAATCAACAAGAAACTAGAAAGAATTCTAAATGAGAAGAAAAATGGATTTCTAACTCAAGAAAAAAATATGAATTCTAATAAAAAAAGTTATCATAATAAAATATTAGAATCATTAAAAAAATTTTGTCAAATATTAAAAAGAAGAAATACTCGATTAATCCGTAAATTTGATTTTTTTATCAAATTTTTCATGGAAAAAATATACATAGATTTTTTTCTATGTATCATTAATATTGCAAGAACCAATGCACAACTTTTTATTGAATCAAGAAAAAAAATGATCGAGAAATCCATTTCCAATAAGAAAGAAAATGAAAAAAGAATTAAGAAAAGAAATACAAAAAAATTTCACTTTATTTTAACTAAAAAAAATTCCCTTGATAATATTCAAAATAAGAATTCAACAACTTTTTGTAACTCGTCCTCCTTCTCGCAAGCATATGTATTTTATAAAATATCGCAAACTCGAGTTATTAACTTCTATAAATTCAAGTCTATCCTTCAATATTATGGAACATCTCTTTTTCTTAAAAATGAAATAAAGGATTTTTTTCGGAAAGAGGGAATTTTTCATTCTGGATTGAGACATAAAGACTTTTGGCATTCTGAAAGGAATCAATGGAAAAACTGGTTAAGGGGGCATTATCAATATGATTTCTCTCAGATTATCTGGCTTAAATTAGTACCAGAAAAATGGCGAAATAAAGTCAATCGACACTGTATGACTCAAAAAAACGATTTTAACAAATGGGGCTCATATGAAAAAGAAGGATTAATTCATGATGAAAAACAAAATGATTTTGAACCTGATTCATTACTGAATCAAGAATCTAAAAAATCATCTAATTTTAAAAAACATCATAGACATGATTTTTTCTCATATAAATCTATTAATTATGAAGAGAAGAAAGACTCATATATTTATAGATCACCATTACAAATAAATAGTAAAGAAGATATTTTTGATAATTACAAGATAGATAAACGCAAATTTTTTGATATGCCAGACGGGCTACCTATTTATAATTATCTAGGAGAAAATGATATTATGGCTGAGGAGAAATTTCCAGATAGAAAATTTTGTAGGTGGAAAATGATTGATTTTTGCCTTAGAAATAATAAGGTCGAGATTCATTACTGGGCCAATAGCGGCACCAAGAATAAGAATCAAAAAATGAAGAGGGGTCCTTTTTCTTTACCAATTTATCAAAATTCAAAAATCAACCCATTCAAAAAAAAAAAAGATCCTTCTTTGACAAAAAAAAAAGATCCTTCTTTGACAAAAAAAAAAGATCCTTTTTTGACAAAAAAAAAAAGATCCTTCTTTGATTGGATGGAAATGAATGAGGAAATAGTAGGTCGTATTAGTTCGAATCCAGAACTAGAACTTTGGTTCTTCCCAGAATTTGTGCCACTATATAATGCATATAAGATTCAACCGGGGATCATACCAATAAAATTACTTCTTTTCAACTTTCATTTGAATGGAAATAAAAACATTAAGAAAAACATTACTGAAAGTAACCCTTTAATAGAATCAAAGAAAAAAAAAAGAATTCTTAGATTCGAGAATAGAAATCAAGAAGAAAAAGATCCTCTAAACCAAGGGGAAGGGGCTCCTCTATCAGATGAAAATGGAGGTAGATCAGGCATAAAAAAACAACGTAGAAAAAAAAAGGCCAACATGAGCCCCGAAGCTATAGAGCTTTATTCCTTCCTAGAAAGTTTTTTCTATTTTCAATTGAGCTGGGAAAGGGTTCTAAATAAAAAAATGGTCAATAATATTAGAGCCTATTGTCTCCTGCTTAGATTGATAAATCCAAAGGACGTTGCTATATCCTATCTTAAACGGGGAGAACTGACTGTGGATATTTGGACTCTAAAAAGGCACACTCCTAGAGAATTAAGTACAAGCGGAACATTGATTATCGAACCGACTTATCCTTATCCGTCTATAAAAAACGATGGACAATTGATTCTATATCAAACCATAGGTATTTTTTTGGTTCATAAGAATAAATACCTTCATAAGAATAAATACCAAAGGAATCAAAAATTTCGAGAATGGTTTGATAAGAATCAATTTGATGAATCCATTTTAAGACATCAAAAAATGACTCAAAATAGAGACAAAAATCATTATGATTTCTTTGTTCCTGAAACTATTTTATCCCCTAAAGGCCGTAGAGAATTACGAATTCTATATTTTTTAAACTCAAGGGATAGAAATGATATACATAGAAATCCGGTATTTTGCAATCAGGTAAAAAACTGTGGTCAAGTTTTAAATAGAGGCAAATATCTCGGTATCGATAAAAATAAACTAATTAAAATGAAGTTCTTTCTTTGGCCCAATTATCGACTAGAAGATTTAGCTTGTATGAATCGCTATTGGTTTAATACTCATAATGGCAGTCGTTTCAGTATGGTCAGGATACATATGTATCCACGGTTGAAAATTTGTTAGTTACAAGTCCATTTACATGAATTTTGCCATATATACATATATTATTAGGTAATAGAATACGTCGGCTATATGAAAACAAATAGATAGACGCGAGGATTGTCTTACATTCCATCCTGAAAGAGGATACTAATTTAATGACATACATATTATCAATTAGATCTATAAATGAATGAACAAAATCTTCTTATCTTTTTTTGTATTCCTATACAAATAAAATAAGAAGATTTTGTTCATTTATTTATTTTATAAAATAGGAAGTTTATAATGAACTTAAGGTCATTCTGTATATCAAAATGACTAATATTATTATTACTGATTAATCAAATTCACATCAAAAAATGAGAAATTATAAAAGGGGATAAGATTTTGTTTTATGGTAAAAAATTCATTCATCTCAGTTATTTTTCAAGAAAAAAAAGAAGAAAAGCGGGGGTCTGTTGACTTTCAAATAGTCAGTTTCACCAATAAGATACGAAGACTTACTTCCCATTTGGAATTGCACAGAAAAGACTATTCATCTCAGAGAGGTCTACGAAAAATTCTGGGAAAACGTCAACGGCTGCTGTCTTACTTATCAAAGAAAAATCGAGTACGCTATAAAGAATTAATTAGTGAGTTGGATATTCGGGAGTTAAAAAATCGTTAATTTAAAAATTTTTACTTAGTTTTTTCATTTATTGGATCTTGAGAATTTTGATAAACTTCTTTTCGTTTTCAGCAATTCATGTAAGAATGAATCGAGGAAAAACTTATGAATAGACCAGCTACAGAAAGAGACCTTATGATAGTCAATATGGGACCTCACCACCCATCAATGCACGGTGTTCTTCGTCTCATTGTTACCCTAGACGGTGAAAATGTTGTTGACTGCGAACCAATATTAGGTTATTTACACAGAGGAATGGAAAAAATTGCGGAAAACCGAACAATTATACAATTTTTACCTTATGTAACACGTTGGGATTATTTAGCTACTATGTTCACAGAAGCAATAACCGTAAATGGACCAGAACAATTGGGAAATATTCAAGTGCCTAAAAGAGCGAGCTATATCAGAGTCATTATGTTGGAGTTAAGTCGTCTAGTTTCTCATCTGTTATGGCTTGGACCTTTTATGGCGGATATTGGCGCACAGACCCCTTTTTTCTATATTTTCAGAGAAAGAGAATTAGTATATGATCTATTCGAAGCTGCGACTGGGATGAGAATGATGCATAATTATTTTCGTATCGGAGGAGTAGCAGCCGACCTGCCTTATGGCTGGATAGATAAATGTTTGGATTTCTGCGATTATTTTTTAACAGGAGTTGTTGAATATCAAAAACTTATTACGCGAAATCCCATTTTTTTAGAACGAGTTGAAGGAGTAGGCATTATTAGTGGAGAAGAAGCAATAAATTGGGGTTTATCCGGACCGATGCTACGAGCATCTGGAATACAATGGGATCTTCGTAAAGTTGATCATTATGAGTGTTACGACGAATTTCATTGGGAAATCCAGTGGCAAAAAGAAGGAGACTCGTTAGCTCGTTATTTAGTCCGAATCAGTGAAATGACGGAATCCATAAAAATAATTCAACAGGCCCTGGAAGGAATTCCAGGGGGTCCCTATGAGAATTTAGAAATCCGATGCTTTGATAGAGAAAGGGATCCAGAATGGAATGATTTTGAATATCGATTCATTAGTAAAAAACCTTCTCCCACATTTGAATTGCCGAAGCAAGAACTTTATGCGAGAGTTGAAGCCCCAAAGGGAGAATTGGGAATTTTTCTAATAGGGGACAAAAGTTGTTTTCCTTGGAGATGGAAAATTCGCCCGCCGGGTTTTATCAATTTGCAAATTCTTCCTCAGTTAGTTAAAGGAATGAAATTGGCTGATATTATGACGATACTAGGTAGCATAGATATCATTATGGGAGAAGTTGATCGTTGAAATGATAGTTTATACAACAGAAATAGAAGTACAAGATATTCATTCTTTTTCCAGATTGGAATTTTTCAAAGAGGTCTATGGAATCGTATGGATCTTTGTCCCTATTTTGACTCTTGTATTGGGGATCACAGTAGGCGTACTGGTAATTGTATGGTTAGAAAGAGAGATATCCGCAGGAATACAACAACGTATTGGGCCTGAATACGCCGGTCCTTTGGGAATTCTTCAAGCTCTAGCAGATGGGACAAAACTGCTTTTCAAAGAGAATCTTTTTCCAGCTAGAGGAAATACCCGTTTATTCAGTATTGGACCATCTATAGCAGTCATATCTATTTTACTAAGTTTTTTAGTAATTCCTTTTAGCTATCATCTTGTTTTAGCTGATCTCAATATCGGTATTTTTTTATGGATTGCCATTTCAAGTATTGCCCCTGTTGGCCTTCTTATGTCAGGATACGGATCGAATAATAAATATTCCTTTTTAGGTGGTTTACGAGCTGCTGCTCAATCGATTAGTTATGAAATACCATTAACTTTATGTGTTTTATCAATATCTCTACGTGCGATTCGTTGAAATACAAACTTTTCTTTCTTTTCCCTATTCATTCTTTTCTTTCGCTTTAGAAAACAAAACAAGTTGAACGAATTGAATAGATATTCTTTATTATCCTTTTGGTTGATAAAGTAAATTAGATAGTTATATATGAGTGAAAGAAAGCAGCTTATCAATTTGCAGTAAAAAAAAAAAAATGGAGTCTCATTTCCTATGTACAAGACAAGAGTTAAGTGGAAATAAACATAAGCGGAAGAGGTCCTTTACCCCAAGACTGGTTGATTAGACAACCCAGCTTGAAGCGGGCTCAAAAGATCAACCGTATGGCCTTTTCACTATCCTTTGTATGAATTACCTACCATACATGTATTATCAAACGAAACGGGCGATTGAACAAAAAATGAGTGGATGATTAGGAACACAAAAATGCACAAAGGATTAGTAATGGAGATTATGGAAATTATCTAAAAAGATATTTCTGCATAACATAAAAAGAATACTAATTGGGGCTTTAAATTGGTAGAAATGATAAGGCAGTACTTCCCGCGATTCCGATCCAGAGTATGCTCCTATCCACCCATTAAAGCAATGACTATCAGGAACGAAATAATCCTTTCTTTTTGATTTTTGTTTTAGCCCCTTCTCTTATATCGGTTTTATAAGAAAGAAGAATAGGAACGAAAAACAAACAAGAGAAAAAAAAAGAAATCTTTTTTATTCCGTCTTTTTCATATATTTAGCATAGATTTAGAGAGATATAATTTGTCTCATGATTCATTAGCTAATGTAACGTCTAATTCCTTTTCGTAATCGAAAATGATGGGTTGAAATAAACTATTTATTGATATTTCTGAAAGGAGTTTTTTATTTAAGGATTAAGTTATTACTCAACAAAGTCAAATTATTAACGGGTGAGATCAATTCGGAAGCGCCTTTTTTGATTATTCTTTTAGAGTATAGCAGACGGAATTCCATTGGTATAATTTTGGACCCTCAAATAGATTTTGACTCTTTCTATTCTACAACCATAGCTAGCTAAATAGTAAATAATACTGATCTGGTCCTTAGATTTTTTTTGACCCACGAGGAGCCGTATGAGGCGAAAACCTCATGTACGGTTCTGGAATAGCGGTGGGAACAGTGATGTTATCACCGACTATGATTATCTAACAGTTCAAGTACAGTTGATATAGTTGAGGCGCAGTCAAAATATGGTTTTTGGGGATGGAATTTGTGGCGTCAGCCTATAGGATTTCTCGTTTTTCTAATTTCTGCCCTAGCCGAATGCGAGAGATTACCCTTTGATTTACCAGAAGCGGAGGAAGAATTAGTAGCAGGTTATCAAACCGAATATTCGGGTATCAAATTTGGTTTATTTTATGTTGCTTCCTATCTAAATCTATTACTTTCTTCGTTATTTGTAACGGTTCTTTACTTGGGTGGTTGGAATATTTCCATTCCATACATATTTGTTCCTGAGCTATTTGAAATAAATAAAGTGGATGGAATCTTTGGAACTACAATTGGTATCTTTATTACATTAGCTAAAACTTATTTGTTCTTGTTTATTTTTATCACAACAAGATGGACTTTACCTAGGTTAAGAATGGACCAACTTTTAAATCTTGGATGGAAATTTCTTTTACCAATATCTCTCGGTAATCTATTATTAACAACCTCTTTTCAACTTTTTTCACTGTAAATAGCAAACAATAGACTTGGTTCAAGTTCAAACAAGAGAAAGAAACGAAGATCAAACTATTCATATAGATTCCTGATATGTTCCCTATGGTAACTGGGTTCATGAATTATGGTCAACAAACAGTACGAGCAGCAAGGTACATTGGTCAAAGTTTCATGATTACCTTATCCCACGCAAATCGTTTGCCTGTAACTATTCAATATCCTTATGAAAAATTAATCACATCGGAGCGTTTCCGTGGCCGAATCCATTTCGAATTTGATAAATGTATTGCTTGTGAAGTATGTGTTCGTGTATGTCCTATAGATCTGCCTGTTGTTGATTGGAAATTTGAAACTGATATTCGAAAAAAACGATTACTTAATTACAGTATTGATTTCGGAATTTGTATATTTTGTGGTAACTGTGTTGAGTATTGTCCAACAAATTGTTTATCGATGACTGAAGAATATGAACTTTCTACTTACGACCGTCACGAGTTGAATTATAATCAAATTGCTTTGGGCCGTTTACCAATGTCAGTAATTGATGATTATACAATTCGAACAATTTTGAATTCGCCTCAAAGAAAAACTGAGTAGGTAACCGCCCTATAAATAAAGAGAAATTACCAATTCTTAAGGTTCCGTTTTTTGGTTTAAATTAAAAGAATGAGATAAGGTCTTTCTCTTTGTTTGGCCAATAATGAAAAATTCAACTAGAAATTCATTGGTTGATGAGAATTTCGACTTTTTTATTAAAAATCTATCAATAGAGTCGTAATTTTTTCGAAATATATACTTTCAAAAAATATCCTTATTCTTTCTTAATTTAAGAAAATAAAAGAATCAAAAAAGAAACTGTCCAACAATTGTACCCATATCATACCTAATAGATTAGAATTGAATTCAATTAGGAACCTATCATAAAATGAAAATCAAAAAAACCTTTAGTTTTTTCCCGGTCGGGTCAATACGATCATGAAAAGCATTTCAATTTATCTCCTATTTTACATATAATGGATTTGCCTGGACCAATACACGATTTTCTTATAGTTTTACTGGGATCGGGTCTTATATTAGGGGGACTGGGAGTAGTATTACTTACCAATCCAATTTATTCTGCCTTTTCGTTGGGATTGGTTCTTGTTTGTATATCCTTATTCTATATTCTTTCAAATTCACATTTTGTAGCCGCTGCCCAGCTCCTTATTTATGTAGGAGCCATAAATGTTTTAATCATATTTGCTGTCATGTTCATGAAGGGTTCAGAATATTACAAGGATTTGAATCTGTCGATCGTTGGGGATGGGGTTACTTCACTGGTTTGTACAAGTATTCTTCTTTCGCTAATTACTACTATTTTCGATACGTCATGGTACGGGATTATTTGGACTACAAGATCAAACCAACTTATAGAACAAGATTTGATAAGTAATAGTCAACAAATTGGAATTCATTTATCAACAGATTTTTTTCTTCCGTTTGAACTGATTTCAATAATTCTTTTAGTTGGTTTGATAGGCGCAATTGCTGTGGCTCGTCAGTAATAAATCGTTATAACTAGCAACAGCAAACAATCCAAATTTCACTTTCTTCTATGTTATCCCACCTATTTCACAAAAATTCTATTTGAATACTGTTCATGTCTAAAAGGGAGATTCTTTTATTTGATCTATTTTCAATACATTCTTTTGTTCCGTACTTGTTTTGTTCTATTCTAGTCAATCTCGAATCTGTTGAATTTTTGTTCATATTGAAATGAACCAACATTGATAAGGAGTTGGTCAATGATGCTCGAACATGTACTTGTTTTGAGTGCCTATTTATTTTCTATCGGTATTTATGGATTAATCACGAGTCGAAACATGGTTAGGGCTCTTATGTGTCTTGAACTTATATTGAATGCAGTTAATATCAATTTTGTAACATTTTCTGATTTTTTTGATAGTCGCCAGTTAAAGGGAGATATTTTCTCAATTTTTGTTATAGCTATTGCAGCCGCTGAAGCAGCTATTGGGTTGGCTATTGTTTCGTCAATTTATCGTAACAGAAAATCAACGCGTATCAATCAATCGACTTTATTGAATAAGTAGGAATAATAAATTGAATAAGTAGGAATAATAATCAAAATTAGAATATCCACCAATTTGAATTAGCATGTAGAATATGTTAGAATCTAGATTCTATTTACGAAAACGTAATAAATCAAAGTATCTTAGCCACTTCTCATGAGCTGATCCAGAAGTCCATTGATTAGAAAATTTCTGGTAAATCGTTGATTCATCTGGCGTTTAAATATATGATTCATTTACAAGTTTACTAGATCGAAATTTGATAACGTTCAAAAATTCATAGATCCCATGTCACATTCAGTAAAAATTTATGATACATGCATAGGGTGTACCCAATGTGTCCGAGCGTGCCCCACCGATGTGTTAGAAATGATACCTTGGGATGGATGCAAAGCTAAACAAATTGCTTCCGCCCCAAGAACAGAAGACTGTGTTGGTTGTAAGAGATGTGAATCTGCCTGTCCAACGGATTTCTTGAGTGTTCGAGTTTATTTATGGCATGAAACAACTCGAAGTATGGGTCTAGCTTATTGATATGTTCCGTAAAACCCACTTGAATACATTTTGAATACATTTTCTTTTTTACTGAAAAAACCCGTACTCAAAAAAAAAGAATAAAGATTCTATTTTCGAGCGCGGGTTTTTCTGGTCCAAGTGTATCTTGTCTTTACCACGAATTATTTTCCTTGGTTAACAATAATTGTAGTTTTGCCAATATCTGCGGGCTCTTTAATTTTCTTTCTTCCTCATAGAGGAAATAAGCTAATTAGGTGGTATACCATTTCTATATCCACCTTAGAACTACTTCTAATGACCTATGTATTTTGTTATCATTTCCAATTGGACGATCCATTAATCCAGCTGGCGGAAGATTATAAATGGATCAATTTTTTTGATTTTTACTGGAGATTGGGAATAGATGGACTTTCTATAGGACCTATTTTACTGACAGGATTTATCACAACTTTAGCTACTTTAGCGGCTTGGCCAGTTACTCGGGATTCCCGACTATTCCATTTCCTGATGTTAGCAATGTACAGTGGTCAAATAGGATCATTTTCTTCTCGAGACCTTTTGCTTTTTTTCATCATGTGGGAGTTAGAATTAATTCCTGTTTATCTACTTCTATCTATGTGGGGGGGAAAGAAACGTCTGTATTCAGCTACAAAGTTTATTTTGTACACTGCGGGAGGTTCCATTTTTCTATTAGTAGGGGTTTTGGGTATCGGTTTATATGGTTCTAATGAACCAACATTCAATTTTGAAACATTAGCTAATCAATCGTATCCTCTCGCACTGGAAATAATATTCTATATTGGATTTCTTATTGCTTTTGCTGTCAAATCACCGATTATACCCTTACATACATGGTTACCAGACACCCATGGGGAGGCACATTATAGTACTTGTATGCTTCTAGCCGGAATCTTATTAAAAATGGGAGCATATGGATTAGTTCGGATCAATATGGAATTATTACCCCATGCTCATTCTATATTTTCTCCCTGGTTGATGATAGTAGGCACAATGCAAATAATTTATGCAGCTTCAACATCTCTTGCTCAACGTAATTTAAAAAAAAGAATAGCCTATTCCTCTGTATCTCATATGGGTTTCATAATTATAGGAATTGGCTCTATAAACGATACGGGACTCAACGGAGCCTTTTTACAAATAATATCTCATGGATTTATTGGCGCTGCACTTTTTTTCTTGGCAGGAACGAGTTATGATAGAATACGTCTTGTTTATCTCGACGAAATGGGCGGAATGGCTCTTCCAATTCCAAAAATGTTTACGATGTTCAGTATCTTATCGATGGCTTCTCTTGCATTACCGGGCATGAGTGGTTTTGTTGCAGAATTGATAGTCTTTTTTGGAATAATTAGCAGTCAAAAATTTTTTTTAATGCCAAAAATCTTAATTATTTTTGTAATGGCAATTGGAATGATATTAACTCCTATTTATTTATTATCTATGTTACGTCAAATATTCTACGGATACAAGCTATTTAATGCTCCAAACTCCTCTTTTTTTGATTCTGGACCAAGAGAGTTATTTGTTTCGATCTCTATCTTTCTACCCGTAATAGGTATTGGTATTTATCCGGATTTCGTTTTATCACTATCGGGTGAGAAAGTCGAAGCTATTCTAGCTAATTATTTTTATAGATAGGTTTTAGGAATCAAAAAAAGAAATCCTATTTAAAATAATTTTGAAAATGATTCGCTTTACAATTGAAAAAGGTGAAAAAAAAAAATTCTTTTTAAAGAAAGTAAAAATAAAATTGAATTTGAATCAGATATGTTTGGCCTTTGTGAGAACCTTTTGAATCAAGTACAAGTAGCGGAGTGATTCAAAAGGTTCTTTTCTTGGCGGCTTACATTAAGTTTTCTTATGTATATTCTATGCTGTCCTATGTTTGTATTTGTTCTGCTTTTTCATTCAATTCGATGTTAATGGAAATGAACCATAGCTATGTAAACCTATTCCTAATAGATTGACCCCAAAATAGCATATCCAAATTATAAGAAAGCCCGCGGAAGCCACAATTGCAGAATTTACACCTTCCAAATTTTGATTTGTTCGGGTATGTAAATAAATCGCGAATATGGTCCAAGTAATAAATGCCCAAGTTTCCTTGGGATCCCAATTCCAATATGATCCCCATGCCTCATTAGCCCATACTGCTCCCGAAAGAATCCCTATGGTTAAAAAGAGAAACCCGAGACTAATAATACGATAACTCCAATAATCCAATTGTTGAACCAATTGATACCTGTAATAATTTCGAGAATAAATAAAATAAGTGTTTAGTAAAACATTCTTTCTCTCATCCAGGTATTTCATTTCCCCAAAGGAAAATGCCGTATTTAATAAAATATTGCTTTTGCTAAAAATCTTTATGACTTTTCGAAATGTAATGACTAGAAGGGCTACTGATAATAATGATCCACATAAAAGAGCTGCATAGCCAAATACCATCATACTTACGTGCATCATTAACCACTGGGATTGGAGAGCAGGTACTAATAGCGCGGATTGATGCATTTTGGTTAAAAGACCCGAAGTAACAAAGCCTTGGGTAAAAATAGCACTTGATGCGGTTATTGCACTTAAAGCATTTTTATGCTTTTTAAAATGAAAATAGGAAACCATATGAATAATGGAGAAACTCCATGAAAGAAAGATTAATGATTCATATAAATTACTTAATGGAAAATGCCCCGAATAAATCCAACGAGTGACTAATAATCCTGTTATACAGAAAAGGGTGGCTATCATACCCCTTTCTGATGAATCATATAGTCCTACGACTTCATCGACTAATAAAGTTAAAAAATGAATTGTAATTACAATTGAAACGATCGAAAAGGATATATGAGTTAATATATGTTCTAAAATTGAAAAAATCATAAAATAAAGATTATGAAAAAAGGAGAAGAGAAGGTTTCTCGATTATTATTATATGGAATGGAAATTCGGAATTTTTTTATTTTATTATAGGATTTATATTATACCTTTTTTATAAGACGCTATGCCGCCACTCGGACTCGAACCGAGATGCTCTAGCACTGCTTCCTAAGAGCAGCGTGTCTACCAATTTCACCATAGCGGCTTGCTCAAAATAATAATAACTCATGTTTTATTCATATTCAACCGTCGAGATTGAATGAAGGGGTCAATCCAATGCAATATTGATTTTGTAGGAAGCTTTAAAATTGATGAATAAAAACAGGTTTCATTTCAATAGAAGTTTGAGGGTTAAAAAAAGAATCTTTATTATCCTTTTTTTATTTAATTAAAAATTTCTAGTTTCTAAAGTAAAGTAGCAAGAACGGAAGTTTTGTAGTTCCTGTTTTACTAAAATCGAACTTTTTCGTTCTAACTAAAAAACGAAAAAGTTGTGACTTCCATTCATGAATAGAGCTCAAAATGTTATTTATCATTTCCGTTTGTTAATAATTCATTTGATTTACATATAATATGATTTTTATGAATGAATCATTGAATAAAGAAGATGGTTTTGAGTATCACAATTTAAACATGGCATCTACAGATTTAAAAGGATTTCTAATTTAAAATTCGAAAAAAATGACTTGCTTCATCTTCCCATACAAACATAGGATTTTTTTTAACTTTAAATTGAGGCATTATTTGTGTATCCACTAAATAGGAAAAGGTCTCTTTCCCAATTGGGTTTATGGGAAGGATATATAGTAATTCAGAGTAATACTACTTTAGATTCAGAAAGTTACAAAATGAAAACTTCATCAATGAGTTTCAAGAACCCATTGATTTTGACTAAACTAAGGATCTTATATATCTTCTGCTATAATAATAATAAATTATAGATAATAAATACGATATAGAAAATAGAAATAAAACACTAACAAGTTATTATAATACACAAATAGGAATAGGCGATGGGGAAATAAGAATCCCCCACCCCGAAAAAAAAAGAAAAGATGAACTCAACTAATTACAAAATTATTCAAAAATGAAAAGTAAATTACTACTAAAAAATAAAAAAAGAAATACATAAAAAATGAAAAATAATAGATAAGTAGAAAAAAAATTATTCAAGCATTTTTTATTTATTTATTTGTATTTGACATAGAAAAAAAACTTTTTGAATTTCCTGTAGAAAGAGATTTTGCTAATGAAAAAGCTTTCAACGCTGCTCGATACCCTTTCTTTTTCCAAATATTTTTACGAATACGCTTTTTTGATATAGAAGTACGTTTTTTTGGAACTGCCATTCGAAAAAAAGAAATGATTTAGTACTATACTAGTATGTGAAAGACATTTATAAAAAAAATATATATACTTTACTTTTCATTTTATTCCTCTCAATTTGAATTCTTCTATACTTCTAAATTTCAATATTTATAAAATAGACTGTTTTCAAAAAAAAGAAATCTTTTTTATTTTTCGCAAATTTTTTCGTTATATTAATCATAATATGTAAAGAACGGAAATAAAAATATCAAACACTTTTTTTTTATAAAATAAGCGTAAATCTTATTTATTGGAATGAACAAGAATAAAAGTCTTCAAGAAAATTATTAAGTATAATTATTAAGTATTAAGTAAGAAAAAAAAGTTTTTATGGAGTATACATATCAATATTCATGGATCATACCTTTGGTTCCACTTCCTATTCCTATTTTAATAGGAGTAGGACTTCTGCTTTTTCCGACATCAACAAAAAACCTTCGCCGCATGTGGGCTTTTCCCAGTATTTTATTGTTAAGTATAGTTATGCTTTTTTCGGTTGATCTATGTATTCAACAAATTAATAGAAGTTCCACATATCAATATGTATGGTCTTGGGCCATCAATAATGATTTATCTTTTGAGTTCGGCTACTTTCTTGATTCACTTACTTCCATTATGTTAATATTAATAACTACTGTTGGAATTTTTGTTCTTATTTATAGTGACAATTATATGTCTCATGTATTGGATAATAGGCAGTTTTGAATTTCAAGATTTGTTCGAACTATGCAATAACTTTATTTTAATTTCAAAAAATTAGGGTCAGTTTTTTTTTCTTACTTTATGTGCCTTTCTTTTATTTGGTGGCGCAATTGCTAAATCCGCACAATTTCCCCTTCATGTATGGTTACCTGATGCTATGGAAGGACCTACTCCTATTTCGGCTCTTATTCATGCTGCTACTATGGTAGCAGCGGGGATTTTTCTTGTAGCCCGCTTTGTACCTATTTTTATATTCATACCTTCCATAATGAAGCTAATATCTTTCATAGGCATAGTAACAGTACTCTTAGGGGCTACTTTAGCTGTTGCTCAAAAAGATATTAAGAGAGGCTTAGCCTATTCTACAATGTCTCAATTGGGTTATATAATGTTAGCTTTGGGCATGGGATCTTATCGAGCCGCTTTATATCATTTGATTACTCATGCCTATTCGAAAGCATTATTGTTTTTAGGATCTGGATCAATTATTCATTCAATGGAAGCTGTTGTTGGATATTCTCCGTATAAAAGCCAGAATCTTGTTTTTATGGGCGGTTTAAGAAAACATGTGCCAATTACAAAAACGGCTTTTTTAGTAGGAACGCTTTCCCTTTGTGGTATTCCGCCTCTTGCCTGTTTTTGGTCAAAAGATGAAATTCTGAATGATAGTTGGATGTATTCGTCACTTTTTTCATTAATAGCTTGGTTCACAGCTGGATTAACGGCATTTTATATGTTTCGGATCTATTTAGTTACTTTTGAAGGACATTTGAATATTAATTTTCAAAATTACAGTGGAAAAAAAAGTAGTTTATTTTATTCAATAAAATTATGGGGTAAAGAAGATAAAAAAACGATTAACAGAAATTTTCCTTTATTCTCTTTATTAACAACTAATAATAACCAACATACTTTTTTGTTTTGGAAGAAGCCATATGAAATTCGGAGTAAAGTCAAAAGGGAGGCTTTTCTGACTATTACTCATTTTGAATCTAATAAAATTTTTTATTATCCTCATGAATCGGATAATACTATGCTATTTTCTATCCTTTTATTGGTTCTATTTACTCTCTTTATTGGAGTTATAGGAATTCCTTTCAATCAACAAGAAATTCATTTAGATATATTATCTAAATTGTTAACTCCAGCTATTGATCTTTTACATCAAAATTCAAAAGATTCTGTAGATTGGTATGAATTTTTCACAAATGCAATTTTTTCAGTCAGTATAGCTTTTTTTGGAATATTTATAGCATCCTTTTTATATAATCCTTTTTATTCGTCTTTAGAAAATTTCAACTTCTTTAATTTTTTTGTGAAAAGAGGACCTAATAGAAAAATTAGGGACAAAATAATCAATTTTTTATATAATTGGTCATATAATCGTGCTTATATAGATACTTTTTATGACATGTCCTTAACAAAAACTATAAGACGATTATCTGAACTAACCGAATTTTTTGATACGCGAACTATTGATGGAATTCTAAATGGGTTAGGCATTTCCTGTTTTTTAATAGGAGAAAGTATAAAATACATAGGGGGAAGTCGCATTTCTACTTATCTATTATTTTTCATTTTTTATGTATTTCTTTTTTTATTTTTTAGTAGTAATTTACTTTTCATTTTTGAATAATTTTGTAATTAGTTGAGTTCATCTTTTCTTTTTTTTTCGGGGTGGGGGATTCTTATTTCCCCATCGCCTATTCCTATTTGTGTATTATAATAACTTGTTAGTGTTTTATTTCTATTTTCTATATCGTATTTATTATCTATAATTTATTATTATTATAGCAGAAGATATATAAGATCCTTAGTTTAGTCAAAATCAATGGGTTCTTGAAACTCATTGATGAAGTTTTCATTTTGTAACTTTCTGAATCTAAAGTAGTATTACTCTGAATTACTATATATCCTTCCCATAAACCCAATTGGGAAAGAGACCTTTTCCTATTTAGTGGATACACAAATAATGCCTCAATTTAAAGTTAAAAAAAATCCTATGTTTGTATGGGAAGATGAAGCAAGTCATTTTTTTCGAATTTTAAATTAGAAATCCTTTTAAATCTGTAGATGCCATGTTTAAATTGTGATACTCAAAACCATCTTCTTTATTCAATGATTCATTCATAAAAATCATATTATATGTAAATCAAATGAATTATTAACAAACGGAAATGATAAATAACATTTTGAGCTCTATTCATGAATGGAAGTCACAACTTTTTCGTTTTTTAGTTAGAACGAAAAAGTTCGATTTTAGTAAAACAGGAACTACAAAACTTCCGTTCTTGCTACTTTACTTTAGAAACTAGAAATTTTTAATTAAATAAAAAAAGGATAATAAAGATTCTTTTTTTAACCCTCAAACTTCTATTGAAATGAAACCTGTTTTTATTCATCAATTTTAAAGCTTCCTACAAAATCAATATTGCATTGGATTGACCCCTTCATTCAATCTCGACGGTTGAATATGAATAAAACATGAGTTATTATTATTTTGAGCAAGCCGCTATGGTGAAATTGGTAGACACGCTGCTCTTAGGAAGCAGTGCTAGAGCATCTCGGTTCGAGTCCGAGTGGCGGCATAGCGTCTTATAAAAAAGGTATAATATAAATCCTATAATAAAATAAAAAAATTCCGAATTTCCATTCCATATAATAATAATCGAGAAACCTTCTCTTCTCCTTTTTTCATAATCTTTATTTTATGATTTTTTCAATTTTAGAACATATATTAACTCATATATCCTTTTCGATCGTTTCAATTGTAATTACAATTCATTTTTTAACTTTATTAGTCGATGAAGTCGTAGGACTATATGATTCATCAGAAAGGGGTATGATAGCCACCCTTTTCTGTATAACAGGATTATTAGTCACTCGTTGGATTTATTCGGGGCATTTTCCATTAAGTAATTTATATGAATCATTAATCTTTCTTTCATGGAGTTTCTCCATTATTCATATGGTTTCCTATTTTCATTTTAAAAAGCATAAAAATGCTTTAAGTGCAATAACCGCATCAAGTGCTATTTTTACCCAAGGCTTTGTTACTTCGGGTCTTTTAACCAAAATGCATCAATCCGCGCTATTAGTACCTGCTCTCCAATCCCAGTGGTTAATGATGCACGTAAGTATGATGGTATTTGGCTATGCAGCTCTTTTATGTGGATCATTATTATCAGTAGCCCTTCTAGTCATTACATTTCGAAAAGTCATAAAGATTTTTAGCAAAAGCAATATTTTATTAAATACGGCATTTTCCTTTGGGGAAATGAAATACCTGGATGAGAGAAAGAATGTTTTACTAAACACTTATTTTATTTATTCTCGAAATTATTACAGGTATCAATTGGTTCAACAATTGGATTATTGGAGTTATCGTATTATTAGTCTCGGGTTTCTCTTTTTAACCATAGGGATTCTTTCGGGAGCAGTATGGGCTAATGAGGCATGGGGATCATATTGGAATTGGGATCCCAAGGAAACTTGGGCATTTATTACTTGGACCATATTCGCGATTTATTTACATACCCGAACAAATCAAAATTTGGAAGGTGTAAATTCTGCAATTGTGGCTTCCGCGGGCTTTCTTATAATTTGGATATGCTATTTTGGGGTCAATCTATTAGGAATAGGTTTACATAGCTATGGTTCATTTCCATTAACATCGAATTGAATGAAAAAGCAGAACAAATACAAACATAGGACAGCATAGAATATACATAAGAAAACTTAATGTAAGCCGCCAAGAAAAGAACCTTTTGAATCACTCCGCTACTTGTACTTGATTCAAAAGGTTCTCACAAAGGCCAAACATATCTGATTCAAATTCAATTTTATTTTTACTTTCTTTAAAAAGAATTTTTTTTTTTCACCTTTTTCAATTGTAAAGCGAATCATTTTCAAAATTATTTTAAATAGGATTTCTTTTTTTGATTCCTAAAACCTATCTATAAAAATAATTAGCTAGAATAGCTTCGACTTTCTCACCCGATAGTGATAAAACGAAATCCGGATAAATACCAATACCTATTACGGGTAGAAAGATAGAGATCGAAACAAATAACTCTCTTGGTCCAGAATCAAAAAAAGAGGAGTTTGGAGCATTAAATAGCTTGTATCCGTAGAATATTTGACGTAACATAGATAATAAATAAATAGGAGTTAATATCATTCCAATTGCCATTACAAAAATAATTAAGATTTTTGGCATTAAAAAAAATTTTTGACTGCTAATTATTCCAAAAAAGACTATCAATTCTGCAACAAAACCACTCATGCCCGGTAATGCAAGAGAAGCCATCGATAAGATACTGAACATCGTAAACATTTTTGGAATTGGAAGAGCCATTCCGCCCATTTCGTCGAGATAAACAAGACGTATTCTATCATAACTCGTTCCTGCCAAGAAAAAAAGTGCAGCGCCAATAAATCCATGAGATATTATTTGTAAAAAGGCTCCGTTGAGTCCCGTATCGTTTATAGAGCCAATTCCTATAATTATGAAACCCATATGAGATACAGAGGAATAGGCTATTCTTTTTTTTAAATTACGTTGAGCAAGAGATGTTGAAGCTGCATAAATTATTTGCATTGTGCCTACTATCATCAACCAGGGAGAAAATATAGAATGAGCATGGGGTAATAATTCCATATTGATCCGAACTAATCCATATGCTCCCATTTTTAATAAGATTCCGGCTAGAAGCATACAAGTACTATAATGTGCCTCCCCATGGGTGTCTGGTAACCATGTATGTAAGGGTATAATCGGTGATTTGACAGCAAAAGCAATAAGAAATCCAATATAGAATATTATTTCCAGTGCGAGAGGATACGATTGATTAGCTAATGTTTCAAAATTGAATGTTGGTTCATTAGAACCATATAAACCGATACCCAAAACCCCTACTAATAGAAAAATGGAACCTCCCGCAGTGTACAAAATAAACTTTGTAGCTGAATACAGACGTTTCTTTCCCCCCCACATAGATAGAAGTAGATAAACAGGAATTAATTCTAACTCCCACATGATGAAAAAAAGCAAAAGGTCTCGAGAAGAAAATGATCCTATTTGACCACTGTACATTGCTAACATCAGGAAATGGAATAGTCGGGAATCCCGAGTAACTGGCCAAGCCGCTAAAGTAGCTAAAGTTGTGATAAATCCTGTCAGTAAAATAGGTCCTATAGAAAGTCCATCTATTCCCAATCTCCAGTAAAAATCAAAAAAATTGATCCATTTATAATCTTCCGCCAGCTGGATTAATGGATCGTCCAATTGGAAATGATAACAAAATACATAGGTCATTAGAAGTAGTTCTAAGGTGGATATAGAAATGGTATACCACCTAATTAGCTTATTTCCTCTATGAGGAAGAAAGAAAATTAAAGAGCCCGCAGATATTGGCAAAACTACAATTATTGTTAACCAAGGAAAATAATTCGTGGTAAAGACAAGATACACTTGGACCAGAAAAACCCGCGCTCGAAAATAGAATCTTTATTCTTTTTTTTTGAGTACGGGTTTTTTCAGTAAAAAAGAAAATGTATTCAAAATGTATTCAAGTGGGTTTTACGGAACATATCAATAAGCTAGACCCATACTTCGAGTTGTTTCATGCCATAAATAAACTCGAACACTCAAGAAATCCGTTGGACAGGCAGATTCACATCTCTTACAACCAACACAGTCTTCTGTTCTTGGGGCGGAAGCAATTTGTTTAGCTTTGCATCCATCCCAAGGTATCATTTCTAACACATCGGTGGGGCACGCTCGGACACATTGGGTACACCCTATGCATGTATCATAAATTTTTACTGAATGTGACATGGGATCTATGAATTTTTGAACGTTATCAAATTTCGATCTAGTAAACTTGTAAATGAATCATATATTTAAACGCCAGATGAATCAACGATTTACCAGAAATTTTCTAATCAATGGACTTCTGGATCAGCTCATGAGAAGTGGCTAAGATACTTTGATTTATTACGTTTTCGTAAATAGAATCTAGATTCTAACATATTCTACATGCTAATTCAAATTGGTGGATATTCTAATTTTGATTATTATTCCTACTTATTCAATTTATTATTCCTACTTATTCAATAAAGTCGATTGATTGATACGCGTTGATTTTCTGTTACGATAAATTGACGAAACAATAGCCAACCCAATAGCTGCTTCAGCGGCTGCAATAGCTATAACAAAAATTGAGAAAATATCTCCCTTTAACTGGCGACTATCAAAAAAATCAGAAAATGTTACAAAATTGATATTAACTGCATTCAATATAAGTTCAAGACACATAAGAGCCCTAACCATGTTTCGACTCGTGATTAATCCATAAATACCGATAGAAAATAAATAGGCACTCAAAACAAGTACATGTTCGAGCATCATTGACCAACTCCTTATCAATGTTGGTTCATTTCAATATGAACAAAAATTCAACAGATTCGAGATTGACTAGAATAGAACAAAACAAGTACGGAACAAAAGAATGTATTGAAAATAGATCAAATAAAAGAATCTCCCTTTTAGACATGAACAGTATTCAAATAGAATTTTTGTGAAATAGGTGGGATAACATAGAAGAAAGTGAAATTTGGATTGTTTGCTGTTGCTAGTTATAACGATTTATTACTGACGAGCCACAGCAATTGCGCCTATCAAACCAACTAAAAGAATTATTGAAATCAGTTCAAACGGAAGAAAAAAATCTGTTGATAAATGAATTCCAATTTGTTGACTATTACTTATCAAATCTTGTTCTATAAGTTGGTTTGATCTTGTAGTCCAAATAATCCCGTACCATGACGTATCGAAAATAGTAGTAATTAGCGAAAGAAGAATACTTGTACAAACCAGTGAAGTAACCCCATCCCCAACGATCGACAGATTCAAATCCTTGTAATATTCTGAACCCTTCATGAACATGACAGCAAATATGATTAAAACATTTATGGCTCCTACATAAATAAGGAGCTGGGCAGCGGCTACAAAATGTGAATTTGAAAGAATATAGAATAAGGATATACAAACAAGAACCAATCCCAACGAAAAGGCAGAATAAATTGGATTGGTAAGTAATACTACTCCCAGTCCCCCTAATATAAGACCCGATCCCAGTAAAACTATAAGAAAATCGTGTATTGGTCCAGGCAAATCCATTATATGTAAAATAGGAGATAAATTGAAATGCTTTTCATGATCGTATTGACCCGACCGGGAAAAAACTAAAGGTTTTTTTGATTTTCATTTTATGATAGGTTCCTAATTGAATTCAATTCTAATCTATTAGGTATGATATGGGTACAATTGTTGGACAGTTTCTTTTTTGATTCTTTTATTTTCTTAAATTAAGAAAGAATAAGGATATTTTTTGAAAGTATATATTTCGAAAAAATTACGACTCTATTGATAGATTTTTAATAAAAAAGTCGAAATTCTCATCAACCAATGAATTTCTAGTTGAATTTTTCATTATTGGCCAAACAAAGAGAAAGACCTTATCTCATTCTTTTAATTTAAACCAAAAAACGGAACCTTAAGAATTGGTAATTTCTCTTTATTTATAGGGCGGTTACCTACTCAGTTTTTCTTTGAGGCGAATTCAAAATTGTTCGAATTGTATAATCATCAATTACTGACATTGGTAAACGGCCCAAAGCAATTTGATTATAATTCAACTCGTGACGGTCGTAAGTAGAAAGTTCATATTCTTCAGTCATCGATAAACAATTTGTTGGACAATACTCAACACAGTTACCACAAAATATACAAATTCCGAAATCAATACTGTAATTAAGTAATCGTTTTTTTCGAATATCAGTTTCAAATTTCCAATCAACAACAGGCAGATCTATAGGACATACACGAACACATACTTCACAAGCAATACATTTATCAAATTCGAAATGGATTCGGCCACGGAAACGCTCCGATGTGATTAATTTTTCATAAGGATATTGAATAGTTACAGGCAAACGATTTGCGTGGGATAAGGTAATCATGAAACTTTGACCAATGTACCTTGCTGCTCGTACTGTTTGTTGACCATAATTCATGAACCCAGTTACCATAGGGAACATATCAGGAATCTATATGAATAGTTTGATCTTCGTTTCTTTCTCTTGTTTGAACTTGAACCAAGTCTATTGTTTGCTATTTACAGTGAAAAAAGTTGAAAAGAGGTTGTTAATAATAGATTACCGAGAGATATTGGTAAAAGAAATTTCCATCCAAGATTTAAAAGTTGGTCCATTCTTAACCTAGGTAAAGTCCATCTTGTTGTGATAAAAATAAACAAGAACAAATAAGTTTTAGCTAATGTAATAAAGATACCAATTGTAGTTCCAAAGATTCCATCCACTTTATTTATTTCAAATAGCTCAGGAACAAATATGTATGGAATGGAAATATTCCAACCACCCAAGTAAAGAACCGTTACAAATAACGAAGAAAGTAATAGATTTAGATAGGAAGCAACATAAAATAAACCAAATTTGATACCCGAATATTCGGTTTGATAACCTGCTACTAATTCTTCCTCCGCTTCTGGTAAATCAAAGGGTAATCTCTCGCATTCGGCTAGGGCAGAAATTAGAAAAACGAGAAATCCTATAGGCTGACGCCACAAATTCCATCCCCAAAAACCATATTTTGACTGCGCCTCAACTATATCAACTGTACTTGAACTGTTAGATAATCATAGTCGGTGATAACATCACTGTTCCCACCGCTATTCCAGAACCGTACATGAGGTTTTCGCCTCATACGGCTCCTCGTGGGTCAAAAAAAATCTAAGGACCAGATCAGTATTATTTACTATTTAGCTAGCTATGGTTGTAGAATAGAAAGAGTCAAAATCTATTTGAGGGTCCAAAATTATACCAATGGAATTCCGTCTGCTATACTCTAAAAGAATAATCAAAAAAGGCGCTTCCGAATTGATCTCACCCGTTAATAATTTGACTTTGTTGAGTAATAACTTAATCCTTAAATAAAAAACTCCTTTCAGAAATATCAATAAATAGTTTATTTCAACCCATCATTTTCGATTACGAAAAGGAATTAGACGTTACATTAGCTAATGAATCATGAGACAAATTATATCTCTCTAAATCTATGCTAAATATATGAAAAAGACGGAATAAAAAAGATTTCTTTTTTTTTCTCTTGTTTGTTTTTCGTTCCTATTCTTCTTTCTTATAAAACCGATATAAGAGAAGGGGCTAAAACAAAAATCAAAAAGAAAGGATTATTTCGTTCCTGATAGTCATTGCTTTAATGGGTGGATAGGAGCATACTCTGGATCGGAATCGCGGGAAGTACTGCCTTATCATTTCTACCAATTTAAAGCCCCAATTAGTATTCTTTTTATGTTATGCAGAAATATCTTTTTAGATAATTTCCATAATCTCCATTACTAATCCTTTGTGCATTTTTGTGTTCCTAATCATCCACTCATTTTTTGTTCAATCGCCCGTTTCGTTTGATAATACATGTATGGTAGGTAATTCATACAAAGGATAGTGAAAAGGCCATACGGTTGATCTTTTGAGCCCGCTTCAAGCTGGGTTGTCTAATCAACCAGTCTTGGGGTAAAGGACCTCTTCCGCTTATGTTTATTTCCACTTAACTCTTGTCTTGTACATAGGAAATGAGACTCCATTTTTTTTTTTTTACTGCAAATTGATAAGCTGCTTTCTTTCACTCATATATAACTATCTAATTTACTTTATCAACCAAAAGGATAATAAAGAATATCTATTCAATTCGTTCAACTTGTTTTGTTTTCTAAAGCGAAAGAAAAGAATGAATAGGGAAAAGAAAGAAAAGTTTGTATTTCAACGAATCGCACGTAGAGATATTGATAAAACACATAAAGTTAATGGTATTTCATAACTAATCGATTGAGCAGCAGCTCGTAAACCACCTAAAAAGGAATATTTATTATTCGATCCGTATCCTGACATAAGAAGGCCAACAGGGGCAATACTTGAAATGGCAATCCATAAAAAAATACCGATATTGAGATCAGCTAAAACAAGATGATAGCTAAAAGGAATTACTAAAAAACTTAGTAAAATAGATATGACTGCTATAGATGGTCCAATACTGAATAAACGGGTATTTCCTCTAGCTGGAAAAAGATTCTCTTTGAAAAGCAGTTTTGTCCCATCTGCTAGAGCTTGAAGAATTCCCAAAGGACCGGCGTATTCAGGCCCAATACGTTGTTGTATTCCTGCGGATATCTCTCTTTCTAACCATACAATTACCAGTACGCCTACTGTGATCCCCAATACAAGAGTCAAAATAGGGACAAAGATCCATACGATTCCATAGACCTCTTTGAAAAATTCCAATCTGGAAAAAGAATGAATATCTTGTACTTCTATTTCTGTTGTATAAACTATCATTTCAACGATCAACTTCTCCCATAATGATATCTATGCTACCTAGTATCGTCATAATATCAGCCAATTTCATTCCTTTAACTAACTGAGGAAGAATTTGCAAATTGATAAAACCCGGCGGGCGAATTTTCCATCTCCAAGGAAAACAACTTTTGTCCCCTATTAGAAAAATTCCCAATTCTCCCTTTGGGGCTTCAACTCTCGCATAAAGTTCTTGCTTCGGCAATTCAAATGTGGGAGAAGGTTTTTTACTAATGAATCGATATTCAAAATCATTCCATTCTGGATCCCTTTCTCTATCAAAGCATCGGATTTCTAAATTCTCATAGGGACCCCCTGGAATTCCTTCCAGGGCCTGTTGAATTATTTTTATGGATTCCGTCATTTCACTGATTCGGACTAAATAACGAGCTAACGAGTCTCCTTCTTTTTGCCACTGGATTTCCCAATGAAATTCGTCGTAACACTCATAATGATCAACTTTACGAAGATCCCATTGTATTCCAGATGCTCGTAGCATCGGTCCGGATAAACCCCAATTTATTGCTTCTTCTCCACTAATAATGCCTACTCCTTCAACTCGTTCTAAAAAAATGGGATTTCGCGTAATAAGTTTTTGATATTCAACAACTCCTGTTAAAAAATAATCGCAGAAATCCAAACATTTATCTATCCAGCCATAAGGCAGGTCGGCTGCTACTCCTCCGATACGAAAATAATTATGCATCATTCTCATCCCAGTCGCAGCTTCGAATAGATCATATACTAATTCTCTTTCTCTGAAAATATAGAAAAAAGGGGTCTGTGCGCCAATATCCGCCATAAAAGGTCCAAGCCATAACAGATGAGAAACTAGACGACTTAACTCCAACATAATGACTCTGATATAGCTCGCTCTTTTAGGCACTTGAATATTTCCCAATTGTTCTGGTCCATTTACGGTTATTGCTTCTGTGAACATAGTAGCTAAATAATCCCAACGTGTTACATAAGGTAAAAATTGTATAATTGTTCGGTTTTCCGCAATTTTTTCCATTCCTCTGTGTAAATAACCTAATATTGGTTCGCAGTCAACAACATTTTCACCGTCTAGGGTAACAATGAGACGAAGAACACCGTGCATTGATGGGTGGTGAGGTCCCATATTGACTATCATAAGGTCTCTTTCTGTAGCTGGTCTATTCATAAGTTTTTCCTCGATTCATTCTTACATGAATTGCTGAAAACGAAAAGAAGTTTATCAAAATTCTCAAGATCCAATAAATGAAAAAACTAAGTAAAAATTTTTAAATTAACGATTTTTTAACTCCCGAATATCCAACTCACTAATTAATTCTTTATAGCGTACTCGATTTTTCTTTGATAAGTAAGACAGCAGCCGTTGACGTTTTCCCAGAATTTTTCGTAGACCTCTCTGAGATGAATAGTCTTTTCTGTGCAATTCCAAATGGGAAGTAAGTCTTCGTATCTTATTGGTGAAACTGACTATTTGAAAGTCAACAGACCCCCGCTTTTCTTCTTTTTTTTCTTGAAAAATAACTGAGATGAATGAATTTTTTACCATAAAACAAAATCTTATCCCCTTTTATAATTTCTCATTTTTTGATGTGAATTTGATTAATCAGTAATAATAATATTAGTCATTTTGATATACAGAATGACCTTAAGTTCATTATAAACTTCCTATTTTATAAAATAAATAAATGAACAAAATCTTCTTATTTTATTTGTATAGGAATACAAAAAAAGATAAGAAGATTTTGTTCATTCATTTATAGATCTAATTGATAATATGTATGTCATTAAATTAGTATCCTCTTTCAGGATGGAATGTAAGACAATCCTCGCGTCTATCTATTTGTTTTCATATAGCCGACGTATTCTATTACCTAATAATATATGTATATATGGCAAAATTCATGTAAATGGACTTGTAACTAACAAATTTTCAACCGTGGATACATATGTATCCTGACCATACTGAAACGACTGCCATTATGAGTATTAAACCAATAGCGATTCATACAAGCTAAATCTTCTAGTCGATAATTGGGCCAAAGAAAGAACTTCATTTTAATTAGTTTATTTTTATCGATACCGAGATATTTGCCTCTATTTAAAACTTGACCACAGTTTTTTACCTGATTGCAAAATACCGGATTTCTATGTATATCATTTCTATCCCTTGAGTTTAAAAAATATAGAATTCGTAATTCTCTACGGCCTTTAGGGGATAAAATAGTTTCAGGAACAAAGAAATCATAATGATTTTTGTCTCTATTTTGAGTCATTTTTTGATGTCTTAAAATGGATTCATCAAATTGATTCTTATCAAACCATTCTCGAAATTTTTGATTCCTTTGGTATTTATTCTTATGAAGGTATTTATTCTTATGAACCAAAAAAATACCTATGGTTTGATATAGAATCAATTGTCCATCGTTTTTTATAGACGGATAAGGATAAGTCGGTTCGATAATCAATGTTCCGCTTGTACTTAATTCTCTAGGAGTGTGCCTTTTTAGAGTCCAAATATCCACAGTCAGTTCTCCCCGTTTAAGATAGGATATAGCAACGTCCTTTGGATTTATCAATCTAAGCAGGAGACAATAGGCTCTAATATTATTGACCATTTTTTTATTTAGAACCCTTTCCCAGCTCAATTGAAAATAGAAAAAACTTTCTAGGAAGGAATAAAGCTCTATAGCTTCGGGGCTCATGTTGGCCTTTTTTTTTCTACGTTGTTTTTTTATGCCTGATCTACCTCCATTTTCATCTGATAGAGGAGCCCCTTCCCCTTGGTTTAGAGGATCTTTTTCTTCTTGATTTCTATTCTCGAATCTAAGAATTCTTTTTTTTTTCTTTGATTCTATTAAAGGGTTACTTTCAGTAATGTTTTTCTTAATGTTTTTATTTCCATTCAAATGAAAGTTGAAAAGAAGTAATTTTATTGGTATGATCCCCGGTTGAATCTTATATGCATTATATAGTGGCACAAATTCTGGGAAGAACCAAAGTTCTAGTTCTGGATTCGAACTAATACGACCTACTATTTCCTCATTCATTTCCATCCAATCAAAGAAGGATCTTTTTTTTTTTGTCAAAAAAGGATCTTTTTTTTTTGTCAAAGAAGGATCTTTTTTTTTTGTCAAAGAAGGATCTTTTTTTTTTTTGAATGGGTTGATTTTTGAATTTTGATAAATTGGTAAAGAAAAAGGACCCCTCTTCATTTTTTGATTCTTATTCTTGGTGCCGCTATTGGCCCAGTAATGAATCTCGACCTTATTATTTCTAAGGCAAAAATCAATCATTTTCCACCTACAAAATTTTCTATCTGGAAATTTCTCCTCAGCCATAATATCATTTTCTCCTAGATAATTATAAATAGGTAGCCCGTCTGGCATATCAAAAAATTTGCGTTTATCTATCTTGTAATTATCAAAAATATCTTCTTTACTATTTATTTGTAATGGTGATCTATAAATATATGAGTCTTTCTTCTCTTCATAATTAATAGATTTATATGAGAAAAAATCATGTCTATGATGTTTTTTAAAATTAGATGATTTTTTAGATTCTTGATTCAGTAATGAATCAGGTTCAAAATCATTTTGTTTTTCATCATGAATTAATCCTTCTTTTTCATATGAGCCCCATTTGTTAAAATCGTTTTTTTGAGTCATACAGTGTCGATTGACTTTATTTCGCCATTTTTCTGGTACTAATTTAAGCCAGATAATCTGAGAGAAATCATATTGATAATGCCCCCTTAACCAGTTTTTCCATTGATTCCTTTCAGAATGCCAAAAGTCTTTATGTCTCAATCCAGAATGAAAAATTCCCTCTTTCCGAAAAAAATCCTTTATTTCATTTTTAAGAAAAAGAGATGTTCCATAATATTGAAGGATAGACTTGAATTTATAGAAGTTAATAACTCGAGTTTGCGATATTTTATAAAATACATATGCTTGCGAGAAGGAGGACGAGTTACAAAAAGTTGTTGAATTCTTATTTTGAATATTATCAAGGGAATTTTTTTTAGTTAAAATAAAGTGAAATTTTTTTGTATTTCTTTTCTTAATTCTTTTTTCATTTTCTTTCTTATTGGAAATGGATTTCTCGATCATTTTTTTTCTTGATTCAATAAAAAGTTGTGCATTGGTTCTTGCAATATTAATGATACATAGAAAAAAATCTATGTATATTTTTTCCATGAAAAATTTGATAAAAAAATCAAATTTACGGATTAATCGAGTATTTCTTCTTTTTAATATTTGACAAAATTTTTTTAATGATTCTAATATTTTATTATGATAACTTTTTTTATTAGAATTCATATTTTTTTCTTGAGTTAGAAATCCATTTTTCTTCTCATTTAGAATTCTTTCTAGTTTCTTGTTGATTGTACTTGTTCTCTCAGTCAGATCTTTCATTTTTTTTTCTGTCAGTGAAAAATTTGTCCATTCTGTAGATCGAATTTGAATAGGTGATTCACGAATCATCTGATTATTCATTATAGAATCGTCGGTTTTAGTTTCACCCAATTCGTAGTTTTTGATGCTCCATTTTTTTATTTCTTTTGACACCTTTCGAAGAAATTTTGCTCGTTCTTTAAAAACATTAAAAACTATAAAAGACTTCTTTTTCAATTTTTTCACTTTTTTTTTCAGTTCTTTAAAAATAGGTTCAAAAAATGAAGACCCTTTTAGTTTTCGAGGGGGACCAAAAGGATGGTCAGTTTCCGGTCCAAAAATTGTTAAAAAACAAAAATCATTTTTTTGCGCTTTCTGTGTTTTCAAGGGTTTTAACTTAGATCGGTGCCAAGGTTTCAGGTAAAAAGGAAATAAGATTTTTATCTGAATACCGTCTGTTAACCAGTTTTTTGGAAATTCTTTGTCGGATAATTCAACACCATTATAAGTGCATCGAATATGCATTTCTCGATTCCAATCCTTGAAGTCTTCGGACCATTCGGGACCTTGAAATAAGAAAATACGCGCAATATTCTTAGCTATTATTAATAAAGGCAATCGAATATATTTCCGAAGAATTGATTGGCCTACTAATAAAAAACCTCTTACTGCTTGAGCATATGTAATGGTATCCCAAGCTTCTGCTATTTCCATTCGCATTCTCTCTTCGTCTTGGTATTTTTCAACCTTTCTTTTTTCTTTTGTATAATCAGAGATTTGTAATTTTTTGCTTTTTTTAGACATCAAATTTTGAAAAATGCCTTTCATCCGTCCGAAACTATCAAAAGAAAAAAGGCGTCTGTCTATTCTGTTCAAAAAAGAAAAAAGGCCTCTGTCTATTCTGTCCAAAAAAGAAAAATGGCGTCTGTCTATTCTGTC